ATTACATTTTTTATATTATCATATCTTTCTAATTCCTAATTCGAATTTAATAATTAGAATCCTTTATACAATTCTATATAGAATTGTATTTCTATATAATACACATAGCCCTTCCATAATTCCATAATTATTTCTTTTGCTTTATTTTATATACCTATTTTACTCTATTAAAATAGATATCTTTATTATTTAATAATAAAAAATAATATCTATATTTAAATAATATCTATATTTAAATAATATATATATTAAATATTCAAATTAATATCAAATAAAGAATTAATATATACTTAGTTATAACTAATAACTAAGTCTCTTCATTCAAAAAGGTGGAAGGTAAGACGAAAAAAAAAAAGAATCGACCCTTCAAGTATTCTAAATTCCATGGGAAAAATGATAAGATGAAAGACATATATGGGATATATATTCATCTATATTGAATTGCGGATACAGAAATGATAGAATCATTTTTGATTGAACCAAATGTGGGTCTCCTCAAATATGAGTCTCCTAGACAAGATAAAAGAAAAAGGGCACGAAATCCAAATCAAAGAAGAGAAAATACTTTTCGAGATAGGAATCAGTATCTAATGAATTCAAGGGTTTTAGTAGAAACAAAAGAAAAAAAACGACATCACAATGAGATACGAATCTCGAAACAAAGTAAAAAGGGGATATGGCGAAATCGGTAGACGCTACGGACTTAATTGGATTGAGCCTTGGTATGGAAACCTACTAAGTGATAACTTTCAAATTCAGAGAAACCCTGGAATTAATAAAAATGGGCAATCCTGAGCCAAATCCTGTTTTTGGAAACCAAATCCAAATAAAGATTCCTAAACTAAAAATGGAAAAAGGATAGGTGCAGAGACTCAATGGAAGCTGTTCTAACAAATGGAGTTGACTGCGTTGGTAGAGGAATTCGTGGATCGAAACTTTAGAAAGGATGAAAGAAAAACATATATACATATGCATACATATTGATATAGTATATCAAAAAAAAATGAATGACGATCTGAAAGCGTATCCGTATTTTGTTTTTGAAAAAAAAAATTGTTGTGAATCGATTCCATATTGAATAAAGAATCAAATATTCATTGGTCAAATCATTCACTCCATAGTCTGATAGATCCTCTGAAGAACTGATTAATCAGACGAGAATAAAGATAGAGTCCCATTATACATGTCAATCCCGACAACAATGAAATTTATAGTAATAGGAAAATCCGTCGACTTTATAAATCGTGAGGGTTCAAGTCCCTCTATCCCCAAAAAGTCCATTTGACTCCTCTATTTATCTTATCCTTTTTTATTTTCGTTAGCAGTTCAAAATTCGTTATCGTTCACATTTACTCTACTCCTTCACAAACCAATCTAAGCAGAATTTTTTCTCTTATCACAAGTTTTTTTGTTTTGATATGTGATATATTATCGACATACAGTATAAATGAACATTTTTGAGAAAGGAATTCCCCTTTGAAAGATTCATGGTCCATATCATTATTCGTATTGAAATTGACAAAGTTTTTCTTTTAAAGATACAAGAAATTCCAAGGTCTAGATAAAACTTTGTAATACCCTTTCATCTCATACTTTTAATTGACATAAACCCAAATCATCTGGTAAAATAAGGATGATTCATCGGGAATAGTCGGGATAGCTCAGCTGGTAGAGCAGAGGACTGAAAATCCTCGTGTCACCAGTTCAAATCTGGTTCCTGGCACATGATTCATTTGTATAAGTATCTATTCTATAAATAAAATTTTTTGATATGGCTCGACATACATATTTATTAAGAGTCTCGATTCTAATACATATTTTTCTCGTTTAGAGATATACCCCATCTATAAAATAGATGGGTCTAGAATATATTCTATAAAGGTAATTCGATTTTATTTCCGATTCTTTTTTTTTTTGTTCGAAAGTTACTACTTCATACACATATACATATTCAAAAGGTGAAATTTGTTGGTTCAAAAAACCCAAAGTCTAGTCTAGAGAAGTTGGGGGATGGGAATAAACAAAATTCATTTTAAATACAGTACAAATATGATCCCTTTTCATTTCGTTGTATTTTCGTTCATATTTTTTTTATTCCCTCCTACATGATAGAACCCGACGTGCGCAGTGGAGAGTTCATGATGTATAACTCGTTTGGTTCATCTTATTAGCTTAGCTCGGCTCATTCAAAATAAGTATCTTCAAAATTTTATAATCTCAACGATATTGTCTGTTTTGTTAACCCATCCATACTATAAGACAAATGAGACTTCAATTACTCTATTTAATCTAGAACGTACAATCTTTGAATATCTGGAATTGTTGAAGTGAAGATTAGTTTCTTATGATTCAATGAGCATTTTGGAGTTCATAAAAATTGGGGGCAATATAATCTTTACGTAAGGGCCATCCTATCCAACTTTCGGGCATTAAGATACGTTTCAAGCGTGGATGGTTATCATAATAGATTCCCAACATATCATAAGATTCCCGTTCTTGA